AAAGGATAACTAATGAAATACCACATTTAGAAGCCCACTTACTCCGCAATTTAGACAGAAATGGAATTGTGATGCTGGGATCTTGGGTAGAAACGGGTGATATTTTAGTAGGTAAATTAACGCCACAGGTAGCGAAAGAATCATCATATGCCCCGGAAGATAGATTATTACGAGCCATACTCGGCATTCAGGTATCCACTACAAAAGAAACTTGTTTAAAACTACCTATAGGTGGCAGAGGCCGGGTTATTGATGTGAGATGGATCCATAAAAAGGGGGGTTCCAGTTATAATCCAGAAACGATTCGTGTATATATTTCACAGAAACGCGAAATAAAAGTAGGTGATAAAGTAGCCGGAAGACATGGGAATAAAGGTATCATTTCAAAAATTTTGCCTAGACAAGATATGCCTTATTTGCAAGATGGAACACCCGTTGATATGGTCTTCAACCCCTTAGGAGTACCTTCACGAATGAATGTAGGACAGATATTTGAATGCTCGCTCGGGTTAGCAGGGGATATCCTAGACAGGCATTATCGAATATCACCCTTTGATGAGAGATATGAGCAAGAGGCTTCGAGAAAACTAGTGTTTTCTGAATTATATGAAGCCAGTAAGCAAACAGCGAATCCATGGGTATTTGAACCCGAGTATCCGGGAAAAAGCAGAATCTTTGATGGAAGAACGGGAGATCCTTTTGAACAACCTGTTATAATAGGAAAGTCCTATATCCTGAAATTAATTCATCAAGTTGATGATAAAATTCATGGACGCTCCAGCGGACATTACGCACTTGTTACACAACAACCCCTTAGAGGAAGGGCCAAGCAAGGGGGACAACGGGTAGGAGAAATGGAAGTTTGGGCTCTAGAGGGTTTTGGTGTTGCTCATATTTTACAAGAGATGCTTACTTATAAATCTGATCATATTAGAGCCCGTCAGGAAGTACTTGGTACTACGATCATTGGAGGAACAATATCTAACCCCGAGGATGCTCCCGAATCTTTTCGATTGCTCGTTCGAGAACTACGATCTTTGGCTCTGGAACTGAATCATTTCCTTGTATCTGAGAAGAACTTCCAGATTAATAGGAAGGAAGCTTGACCGGAATGAATCCGAATTTTTCTTCTATGATCGACCGATATAAACATCAACAACTTCGAATTGGATTAGTTTCTCCTCAACAAATAATTGCTTGGGCCAATAAAATTTTACCTAATGGAGAGATGGTTGGAGAGGTGACAAAACCTTATACTTTTCATTACAAAACTAATAAACCGGAAAAAGATGGGTTGTTTTGTGAAAGAATTTTTGGGCCCATAAAAAGTGGCATTTGTGCTTGTGGAAATTATCGAGTAATCGGAGATGAAAAAGAAGACCAGAAATTTTGTGAACAATGCGGAGTCGAATTTGTTGATTCTCGGGTACGAAGATATCAAATGGGATACATCAAACTCGCGTGTCCAGTAACTCATGTGTGGTATTTGAAGCGTCTTCCTAGTTATATCGCGAATCTTTTAGATAAACCTCTTAAAGAATTAGAGGGCCTTGTATATTGCGATGTGTGATTTGATCGAAATTTTTATTTTACAGATTCGGAATGAGAAACTGTCATCCCCTTCAATCCGATTGGGATGCCCTGGCTCTGACATGTCTCTTAGTACTTAGTAGGAGTAACATGAAGCTCAGAATTATGGGTGTATTCAATACTCCAAAGAGAAGGGGGGTTGATCTATGGTCGATTTCGTAACAGATAAATAGGAATTGCTAGTTGTACCTCGTTAAAAAGATTTCCTTCGTGGAATTAACCATTCCATTTATTTTAGAAAGAAATTATGTTCAAGTAAACAAATATGGCTATGGCATGGTTACGGGAGTCTATACATCGCATATAGGCTTTAACATGACATAACCGTCGAGGTGAAGTAGGGACCTAAAAGATCGGATGGAACGATATATAGACAAATAAATTCCTTATGGGTTCTAAGGTATTCTTTTAAGAAGGGGATTCCTCATTCGAAGGGAGGTAGACTACTCAAGAATTCAAAATTTCATTTATGTCGTAATGTAATTGAGAAATAAGGAATTCAGAAAATATAAATAAAAGACAAAGATCTAACTAAAAGGAAGAATGAATCAATGAAATGTTGGTTGGTCCTCGCTGGGAACTTGAGTAAGGAGTAGATCTTTTGGGGCTTTTATAGAAAAAATGGGAAAGCGAGAAACCCTCTCTTTATCTTTTTTTGTGTAACTACTTGAGCCGGATGAGGGGAAACCTTCACGTCCGGTTTGGAAGGGGGGAAATCCTATAGGAACCTATCCCAATTTTTCTTTTGCTAGGCCCGTAGTTAAAAAACCTACTTTCTTACGATTACGAGGTTCATTCGAATATGAAATTCAATCATGGAAATACAGTATCCCACTTTTTTTTACTACCCAAGGCTTCGATACATTTCGAAATCGAGAAATATCTACTGGAGCAAGTGCTATTAGAGAAC